GTGGTATTCAAGCTCTTATTTTCGCAACTTTAGCCGCGGCTTATATAGGGGAATCCATGGAGGGTCATCATTGACCCTTTTTCAAAATATGCTTTTTTGATACCAACGCAATGTATGGGCGTCTCGTATAAGCTATTTTGGAACAGAATAAATACAATATGGGGTATATATGATTTATAGTAGTAATCAAAAAAATTCTGATATTGTGGAATTCGATTGTAAAAAGGGTAAGAATCATATCTTAAAGAATATGCTTTCCTAAGATTTCTGTTTGGCCCATTTATGCCATACTCCCTTTCGATTTCTATTTGTTCAGAGTCAATCACACTTTTTTTATGATTCATACATAATTTGAATAATAATTGTTTTGTTATCTGGTTCCGATATGCCCTAAAAAAAAAGTTCTATAGAACTTTTCCTATTTGATTTTTTTTTTCAATTCAACGATTGATCAAAATTCGAATTAATTGCACGCAATTGAATCTCCAATATTGATCTCATTTATATGTAAGGATTCCGAAATTCATTTGTATTTATACTTGCATTAATGCGGGATAACGATAATGAAAAGGAAACCTGTAAATTTACATTTACAAGTATTTTTTTTTTCAAAATGGGTTAGGAGTGGGTCCCACTGGGTATATACAATTTATTTAATGCTTATAAGCCAACCCTTATGTATGTATGTTTCAAAGAACGACGGGTTTCATATAAGATGTGAATTTTTGGTTTACGTTATGGAAGAAAGCCATGTATATGTGATAGTAGATATTTACTAGTTATATATGAACTATTCATATATCGTATTTACTTTGCTACTCTACCGTGAATTTAGATAGGAATTACAATAGAAGCCCCTTCCGTTCGTCTGGTTCAAATGAATAAAACAAATGAAATCAAGCATATAGAAGAGAAAAACTACAGAATTGAAAGGATGGTTCGGAAAAAGAAATAATGAAATGGAAGAACTAGGTCCTTGTGGATTGATTGTGTAGATTGATTATGGATTGATAAAGACTCCGTGGATAGGAACTAAAAACCCGAGATCGAAGCAGTTCTTCTCATTCAAAAATCTCATTACTACAAATTTGGAGTTCATAGTTATTTCGACTGGATGGATCTTAGTAATGGAATAAAAAAAGAAGTCATAATTCATTGGTTGCTTGTATCATTAACCATTTATTTATTTTTATGCGAGGAGCTTACCATGAATCCACTGATTTCTGCCGCTTCCGTTATTGCTGCTGGATTGGCTGTAGGGCTGGCTTCTATTGGACCTGGAGTTGGTCAAGGCACTGCTGCAGGCCAAGCCGTAGAAGGTATTGCGAGACAACCAGAGGCAGAGGGTAAAATACGAGGTACTTTATTGCTTAGTCTGGCTTTTATGGAAGCTTTAACAATTTATGGACTGGTCGTGGCATTAGCGCTTTTATTTGCAAATCCTTTTGTTTAATCCTCGAAATTGGAAAGTCCTTGTTTTGTCTTTCTTATTTTCTTACCTTGAATTTGTCGCCTGATTTTTCGAATTATATGAATATTTCACTCCTACAATAACCTTAACTTATTCTGAGATAATACCCCGTGGGAAGGACTAATTTGAGGATCAGGAATTAGCGGATCCACTCGTTTTCTTCCTTCCCGTTCTCAGTCTAATGGAACCCCCCTTTTTTAGTAAGCGTTGGAACAACCGAGATATTTCGCAACTGATATGATCTCTGGGGTGAGGGACCTAATTATAATTCATTATTTTTTTGAGGAATTTCGATTGAAATATTCAAATAGAAAACAAAGAATTTAATAGATTGAATTGAGAAATGAAATAAGAAAATTAATCAAATAAAAGAGGGCGAAGTAATACAAAAAAAATAGTCCTATTTATAAGAGGAGATCATATGAAAAATGTAACCGATTCTTTCGTTTCCTTGGGCCACTGGCCATCCGCCGGGAGTTTCGGATTTAATACCGACATTTTAGCAACAAATCCAATAAATCTCAGTGTAGTCCTTGGTGTATTGATTTTTTTTGGAAAGGGAGTGTGTGCGAGTTGTTTATTTCAAGAATAAGCTGGATCGAACCAGCTGCACTTTAATTTATTCTTTATAACTAGATAACGAGCAAAGAAAGGTGCACGATCTCACGAATTACTTCTGAATTTATTCAGAAATCATATGTACGAACCATAGCATTTCGTGATTCATTGGTAAATAAACTTTGATTCTCTATCAACCAATAAATGGGACCCTAAACATGGTTAAAGCAAAATTGTTTGAAGTCCGGGCGCTACATTGGTACTCTTTCTACCACTATGTTAGTATGGAGATGGTTTCAAAATGAATAGTTGCATTTTGTTCGATATAGAACACTCATATTGATAAAATGATTGGAACCTTAATTATTGGAAAAGTGGGATTCCCTTTTTTTTTTATCCAATGCGGAATTGACGACCTATGTATAACGTACGCATAATTTTTTGGATTTAAAGAAAAAAAGAAACAACTTT